AAAGGCCTTGGACACGTAATGGATCTTGAAGCACTATTTCTGCATCTCCCTGACCAAACCCTCCTACATTGGGATTGCTTGTTAATGGTTGATCAAGCTTGATGGATTCACCCTCTGAAACAAGAAGTTCTGGTCCTGGAGGTACAATATCAACCACTTGATGTCCATCCGATGCATCAACTATGGTTATTTCATATCCTCCTTTTTCTTTACGTACTATTCTGCTTACTATACCTGCTGATGTAGCATTATAGACTGTATTGTTACTCTTGCTCCCATCAGGATAAATCTGACCCCTTCCTCTGTTCCCACCTACATATATGGGATATTTTAAGAAGTGAACGTCTTTCCTCGTAGCAGGGTCGGGGGAAAGAATGGGAAAGGCGATTTCACTATATTTCTGACCGGGAACAGGACCTATCACAAGAATATTTCTTTTATTGGGACGATAACTCTGAAAAGACAGATTTCCCATCTTTTCTCTCACCTCGGGAGAAATACGATCGGGGGGGGCTAACTCGAATCCCTCGGGTAAAATAAGAACAGCCCCTACATTCAAAGCCCCCTTTTTACCATTAGCAAGAACTTGTTTCAGTTGCATATCATAAGGGATTCGAACAACTGCTTCAAATACAGTATCAGGAAGCACGGCTTGCGGGACTTCAATATCCACGGGCTTATTAGCTAAATGGCAATTGGCACATACAATTCGTCCAGTTGCTTCTCGTGGGTTTTCATAACCCTGCTGCGCAAAAATGGGATACGCATTTGAAATGGATGCCCGAGTTATTACATATATCATGATCGATACAGAAATCGATTGAGTCATCTGTTCCTTTACCCAAGAAAAAGTATTTCTATTTTGCATGTCCAATCATTGATCCCGGAATTTCTACAATAAATTAGATAGGTAGCTAGTATAGTTCCCTATACACGAGTCTGTCATTGTACTGGGATAATTGTACTGGAATATAGGACGAATACCTTGAAGAGCTAGAAATATAAAGAATGAAGTAAGATTGAAAATGCTTTCTTTATATACGAAGAAAGATTCTGATTTGATTGATATCAGGAGATCAAATGAGTTCTTCATTCATTCATTGAATGATAAATAACTACAAGTGAAGGAGATACACGATTTAAATAATAGAAGATCCAATATTTCACAATTGTATCTAAAATAACTGGAAAAGTGGAAACAAGACTAGATATAATTTGATCGTTATGAACCAATCCAAAATCGTTGTAGACCGAACCAATCATTAGTTCCCAACCATGGGTCGAATGAAATCCGATCCATAAATCAGTAACTAAAAGAATAAAAAAAGCTTTTATTGTGTCACTTAAGTTATAGAGGAATTCCTGAATCCAAGAATTAAGAATGACAAGTTCTTCATTACCCAGAATAAAATAACCACTTAGAATAGCGAAACAAATTATATTTGTCGAGAAATCCAAAATGATATGGAGATGATATTCATTGTGTGTTTTGACCAATTGTATGGTTTCCTTGTGTATTCCTATACGAAGTTTTTGTATATGCGTTTCCGGGTACTCCTTTATCATTTCATCCAAGAGGAATAGTTCTTCCAATTCTATGAATCTTTCTAGAACGTTTTTCTCTTGAATATCATTCAAAAAAGTTTCGGATTTCCCGGTATTCCACCAATTAGTAACCCAAGGTTCCAGACATTTATTAAATGAGAAAGAGACCCACCAGGGCAAAAATATTATGGATGAAATATATGGGAGGGAGACCCAGGCTTTCTTTTTTTTTTTCATTTTTATCCTAAAAGGACCCTTATTCCATTTCTATATTCCTTTCCTTCTAGATCCTAGATCTAAATTATTACACAAAAATAGGAAATAGACCCATGGGTTCAATACCTTTTTATAGAACTCGTACTTCAGAGAAATATCAGATAGAGTCGACGGTTGTATTAAAAGGGAAATTAGCAAGTTTTTTTCCATTTTTTCTTCAGTTCATTTCAAAATACTTCAATTGGTACGCGCAAGAAATAGGCCAATTCGGCAGCTTTTTGTTCAATTTCTCGTGGAGTAAAATACTCATCAGTACGAGTCAAGGGAATGGCTCCTTGGCCTCTGATTTCCATATAAAGGACACGACGAGGATAAAGACCCTCTTTAACCTCCATTCTGATTGATTGTATATCTCTCATAAGTAAGCGAAGGAAGATGCGACGATTTATTCCAGGAAATCCCCAACGAAAAATACACACTATTCCTTCTTTTCTATCGAATCTGTCATAACCACTACCTACATTCCATGAAATTGTGCACCACAAATAGGAGCTAATGAATAGACCTGCGATCCCATAGAAAGACATCACGATCCCTTGTGGAAAAAAAACAATTTGCTGAGATGGAAATACGGATATCAGATTCCTACCAAGATAACTGGAAGTTCCAACCACTAAGAATCCTAGTGAACCTAAAAAAAGGATACAGGCCCAGAAAAAATTACTTGTTTTTCGAGACCCCATTATAAGTTCTATCCATATATGTTCTGATCGCCAATTCATACTCTACTAGATCCAGTTGCATTCGATTGGAATTGAGAGAATAACCCAAATGAATTTTACTTTCTTGATCCCGAAGTAACTTTCATTAACTAGCACTATTCTGATGTAAACCGTTAGAAGTAATTTGTTAGATACATTGACTTTCCATTTAAATAAAATATTCGCCGATCCATTTTTTATTTAACCAGCTATACCTGCATATACATGCATTTATGCGGATATCATGTATCCGCATAAATGCATAATAGTTCTTTCATTTGTGTTCGTAAAGAGTCACATATCGTACCATATTACACTAAATAAATATCTGTATTATGATCCAGTGTTGAAATAAATTGATGAGATTTGGTCCCATCGGATCTAGACAATCTTATTTTTTTGGACATGAAGAGATAAAGAAGCCATTGCAATTGCCGGAAATACTAGGCCCACTAAAGGCACAAAAATAGAGGGTAAGTTGAGATCTGTCATAGAATGGGTGCCTCGATTTAATATTTCTATCTATTAGAAAGAGAAAGATATCTTATGATATGATAAGTATATCTATCCTAAGTATATATCATAAACTGTATTATATTTATAATATTATTTATTATATATAAATATAAAAATAATTATTTAATAATTATTTATTTAATATTTAATAATTATTTAATTATTTATTTAATAATTATATTAATATTTAGAAATTCATATTGATAAGAAATTCATATTTATATAAGAAATTCATATTTATAAGTAGTTAATAAGAAGTAGTTAATAAGTGCAAGGAATGTAGAACTAAATAAGATAAGTGTACCTATTCATCTTTCTACACGAATATGTATGATAATTCGCTTTATTAATAAATTTTATTATTCTTTTCCCATCCTTATTTCTTTCTATCTTTCTAATCTAATAAGGAGTTTTTTATGAAAATAAAAGATTTTATTAGGAGTTTGCGACTCTAACTAATTCGATCCATCCAACAAACGGGGATTCATAGTAAAAAATGGGGGTTATCGATAGATATAGAAATAACTTCTATTCTCTATTTTATATTTATTTCTTTTTATTTTGATTTCGATATTTTTTTTTATTGTCTATATTAATACGTAAGAAGGCCAGATCATTTTTTTTTTATTTTCCCTAATTCTAATTCCTCGGAGGGAGAAATTAATTCACTTTTTTATCCTGTTGATAGAAGGTTCGTGATTACTAATCATGAATAGAGGTAGGATAAAAAAATAGATCTGGAGGAAAAACGAAAAAGTAATTACCCGAAACTTCTAACTCTTATTACAAGTAGAACTTATGTCATCAAAGAAACACCATCCTTTTTTCGTTTTTTTTGATTACGATGAACTAAATATTTGTTCGCTACAAATAACTGAATTTAGTACTATACTTTATTCATTTTTTGAATTTTTATTCAAGGGAAAGAAACCGTGGAGCTGAAATAACTCACTCAGAACACCTTTTAAAGGATTACGTGGTACAATTGGGTCAAATAAGCCTTTATGGAATAAATACTCAGCCGCTTGTGAACCATCGGGTACTGTCTTATTCAATGTTTGTTCAATTACTCTTTTGCCCGCAAATGCAATGTGGGCATTAGGTTCAGCAACAATGACATCTCCCAACATACCAAAACTGGCTGTTACTCCACCGGTTGTAGGAGATGTAAGGATTGATACATAGAATAATTTTTTATTTGATTGATAATTATATGAAGCGGAAGATATTTTAGCCATTTGCATCAAACTCAAACTTCCTTCTTGCATGCGCGCTCCTCCAGAAGCACACACAATAATGACAGGTATAGATCGATTAGTAGCATACTCGATCAAACGGGTGATTTTCTCGCCTACTACAGATCCCATACTACCTCCCATGAACTTAAAATCCATAACTCCAATTGCTATGGGAATACCATTTAGTTGACCTATGCCTGTTTGAACAGCTTCAGTTAAACCTGTCTTTCTTTGATAAGAATCGATATAATCTCTATAGGGTTTCCCCTCTGAATGAAATTCCATGGGGTCCATAGAGACCATATCTTCATCCATAGGATCCCAAGTCCCCGGATCAATCGAAAGTTCGATTCTATCTGAACTGCTCATTTTCAAATGATATCCACACTGTTCACAAATATTCATTTTTGACCTAAAACATTTTTTATAATTTAATCCATAACAATTTTCGCATTGAATCCATAAATGTCTGTATCTTTTTTTTCTACCGAAATCATTAGATCTTCTTCTGATATTGAAATCACTGCCTTTTTTACTAGTTCTTATACCAGAACTCCCACTTTCACTACCAGTTCCAATTTCAGTACAAATGAAACTATAAATGTAACTGTCACTGTAATTGTCGGTACCACCCGAAATGGAACTATTAATACTGACTTCAAAACGAAGATAATTATCAATGCAACTATTAATGTGATTATTCCAACTAGATTGAGTATCATAG